TCTGATCAAAAAACCCACTTGTCATATAACTATTGTTTTAAAAGATATATCCTTAGCTGAATATGAATATAGAGACTATCTCGATCTCGAGTGCTCAAAAAACACTAGATTAATAAATAAAAAAAAAAATAATAAAAAAAAAAAAAGAACAAAACTATGACATGTCATGATACATATAGGAATGGGGGATTATGGGACAAAAAATAAATCCACTAGGTTTCCGGCTTGGTACAACACAAAGTCATCATTCTCTTTGGTTTGCAAAACCAAAAAACTATTGCGAGGGTCTACAAGAAGATCAAAAAATACGAAACTTTATTAAGAATTATGTAAAAAAAAATATGAGAATATCTTCCGGTGTTGAGGGAATTGCACGGATAGAGATTCAAAAAAGAATTGATCTAATTCAAGTTATAATCTATATAGGGTTCCCAAAATTATTACTAGAAAATAGACCGCGAAGAATTGAAGAATTACAGATGAATGTACAAAAAGAACTTAATTGTGTGAATCAAAAAATAAACATTGCTATTACAAGAATTGCAAATCCTTATGGACACCCCAATATTCTTGCCGAATTTATAGCCGGCCAATTAAAAAATCGAGTTTCTTTTCGCAAAGCAATGAAAAAAGCTATTGAATTAACGGAACAGGCCGATACAAAAGGAATTCAAGTACAAATTGCAGGGCGTCTTGACGGAAAAGAAATTGCGCGCGCCGAATGGATCAGAGAAGGTAGAGTTCCTCTACAAACCATTGAAGCTAAAATTGATTATTGTTCCTATACGGTTCGAACTATATACGGGGTATTGGGAATCAAAATTTGGATATTTGTAGACGAAAAAAAATAAGAGTTTACGTGTCTTTAGAGCCTCCCCATTAATGGAAATAAACCAAACAAAGAACGAGCTCTTTTTATCTTCAATCAAAACAAAAATGATAAATTCCGCAATTCTATAGGGTTGAATAAAAATTCGATTGATTTTTTTATATAATTGCTATGCTTAGTGTGCGACTCGTTGGTTTTTTTTAGGGCTAGGATTCCAAAAAATGGACCGTCCTGTAGTATGAACTAATAACTATAGCACTAATAACCAACTCATTGCTTCGTATTATCTGAATCCAAAGAACCAGTCAAGATATAATATAGTGGTCATATCATTGTAGCAACTGAAATTTGCATAAACATAAAAACCCAATCTGATTGTAGGTTGTGAAGTTCTAAGTTGTGAAAGAAAATCGAAAAGCATGCGGATAAATGGAAGGATGAGAGAAAGAGAGAAAGAAAATAACAATGATATAAGATTCCAATATGTAAGGTCTGTAAGTCATCTCATAAAAAACAGTGTAATACAGCATCAATAATGATTCATCCCTACCTAGATGAATCCGCTCATAGAACAAAAAAAATCAAGAGCCCCGAGCCAATAAAAACTGAGAAAATTGACTTAAGAAAAAATTTGATTAAGGGCTCCGTTGGAGAATTCAGACCTAACCATTAATCGAGAAGCAATGGGAACGACGGAACCCGTGAATAAATAAGATTCTATTGGAAATGAATCTTAATGATTTATTGGGTGGGATGGCGAAACGAACCCAGGAACTAAACTATTCTTTTATTCGTAGAGGTCATGAACTAACCCTACAACTGAAATAGATATTGAAAGAGTCAATATTCGCCCGCGAAAGGTTTATTTTTTTTTTTATTTTATTGGATTGATTCATTTTGATCGATCCGATATGGTAAAGGGCAAAACAAAATAAAGATTTGTTATAACGATAAAAAAAAAAGACATTGAGATTATCTACAAATAGAACATAAATGTTTCAATTCTATATCTAAACATGATATACAAATTTAGAATAGATTAATTAGATGAACTTTCAAAAAATCCTATGCTTCAGTATATTATTCATTAAATCCCCCTATATCTTGACAAAATCTTTTTGAGTCCTTTCATTCGCGAGGAGCTGGATGAGAAGAAACTCTCATGTCCAGTTCTGTAGTAAAGATGGCATTGAGAAAGAACCATCAATTATAACCCCAAAAGAACAAGATTCCGTAAACAACATAGAGGAAGAATGAAAGGAATATCTTATCGAGGTAATCATATTTGTTTCGGCAGATATGCTCTTCAAGCACTTGAACCCGCTTGGATCACATCTAGACAAATCGAAGCGGGGCGCCGAGCAATGACACGAAATGTACGGCGCGGTGGAAAAATATGGGTCCGTATCTTTCCAGACAAACCAGTTACACTAAGACCCACGGAAACCCGTATGGGGTCCGGTAAAGGATCCCCCGAATATTGGGTAGCCGTCGTTAAACCGGGTAGAATACTTTATGAAATGAGTGGAGTAGCCGAAAATATAGCTCGAAAGGCTATTTCAATAGCGGCGTCCAAAATGCCTATAAGAACTCAATTCATTATTTCGGGATAGGAATGTCGAAACAAAGGAAATAAATCTTGGGTATAAAAAAATGCGGGTCTTCCCCCCCCCCCCTTTTTTTTTTTATTTTTTTTTTTACTTCGTCCTTTCAGTGCTTTACTTTAAATTAAACAGTAAAAAAACGGACTCAAAAAACGATATGATTCAACCTCAAACCCATTTGAATGTAGCAGACAATAGCGGTGCCCGAGAATTGATGTGTATTCGAATCATAGGAGCCAGTAATCGTAGATATGCTCATATTGGTGACGTTATTGTTGCTGTGATCAAGGAAGCAGTACCCAATATGCCTCTAGAAAGATCAGAAGTGATCAGAGCTGTAATTGTACGTACTTGTAAAGAACTCAGACGTGATAACGGTATGATAATACGGTACGATGACAATGCTGCAGTTGTCATTGATCAAGAGGGAAATCCAAAGGGAACTCGAGTTTTTGGTGCGATCGCCCGGGAATTAAGACAGTTGAATTTTACTAAAATAGTTTCATTAGCACCTGAAGTATTATAAGAGGGGACCGCAATATAGTGATAGTATGAAAATAAAATAGAGAAATCAAAATTTAGTAGAGTATGTCTCACGCATATACTTTTAATAATTTGCATAAAAAAAAGAACATGTTGATTATATCAAAATTCAGAAGCAACAAAATTTTCAGTTTATCATGGGCAAGGACACTATTGCTGACATAATAACTTCTATACGAAATGCTGACATGAATAGAAAGGGAACGGTTCGAATAGCATCTACTAACATCACCGAAAACGTTGTTAAAATACTTTTGCGAGAGGGTTTTATTGAAAACGCAAGGAAACTCGTGGAAAACAAAAAAGAGTTTTTGGTTTTAACCCTACGACATCGACGAAATAGGAAAGGGCCGTATAGACCCATTTTAAATTTAAAACGAATCAGTCGACCCGGTCTACGAATCTATTTTAACTATCGACGAATTCCTAGAATTTTAGATGGGATGGGGATTGTAATTCTCTCTACTTCTCGGGGTATAATGACAGACCGAGCGGCTCGACTAGAAAGAATCGGTGGAGAAATTTTGTGTTATATATGGTAATTATTCTTCTATCCGAATTGTATTTGGAGCTTACTTTTGGGTTGTGAGAAAAAAAGGGGAGGATTCCTCGAGGTTTAATTACCGACCGAATAACTTACCAAAGGTATGCTCCGGGTTCTTTTAGATAGTTTAGAGAGCGAAGTAAGATTCTAGATTATGTTTCAGGAGGTATCCGACCCGTTTTTCTACATCTACATATACTATTATACATATCCTCCCGGTGGCTAGAGGCAAAATTGAAGGAAGTCGTTATGATTCAACTGGAGGATATAATAATAATATATAGACTACACAAAAGGATTTGAGTGATTAGGCGATTTTTCAACATTCCTGTCAGGGGGATACAAATCGCGGTTCAAAAATTTCAAGAAACTTATTTTCTTCCAATAAGTAGATTCAAAATACATTTAAGGAATAACAATTATGAAAATACGGGCTTCAGTTCGTAAAATTTGTGAAAAATGTCGACTGATCCGCAGGAGGGGACGGATTATAGTAATTTGTTCCAACCCGAGACATAAACAAAGACAAGGATAATCTTTCGAAAAGTTTAGAAAGTAACCGATGAACAAATCAAAATAAAAGATCGGTTTTGACATGAAATGGATATATCCATATATCTCTGACTTATATTTATGAAATGATCAAATATGGCAAAATCTCCACCAAGAAGTGGTTCACGTAGGCCGGGACGGATTGGTTCACGTAAAAGCGGACGTCGAATACCAAAGGGCGTTATTCATGTTCAAGCAAGTTTCAACAACACCATTGTGACTGTTACAGATGTCCGGGGTCGGGTAATTTCTTGGTCCTCGGCCGGTACTTGTGGATTCAGGGGTACAAGAAGAGGTACGCCTTTTGCTGCTCAAACCGCAGCAGGAAATGCTATTCGAGCAGTAGCGGATCAAGGTATGCAACGAGCAGAAGTCATGATAAAGGGTCCTGGTCTCGGAAGAGATGCGGCATTACGAGCTATTCGTAGAAGCGGTATCCTTTTAAATTTCGTACGGGATGTAACCCCTATGCCACACAATGGTTGCAGACCCCCTAAAAAAAGACGGGTGTAGAAATAAACAGTGAAGAGATTTCAAGAGAAATAAATGACTCAATGATCTGACAAATACAAATAATATTACTATGGTTCGAGAGAAAGTAAAAGTATCTACTCGGACACTGCAGTGGAAGTGTGTTGAATCAAGAGCAGACAGTAAGCGTCTTTATTATGGGCGCTTTATTTTGTCTCCACTTATGAAAGGTCAAGCCGACACAATAGGCATTGCGATGCGAAGAGTTTTGCTTGGAGAAATAGAAGGAACATGTATTACACGCGCAAAATCTGAGAAAATCCCACACGAATATTCTACCATAGTGGGTATTCAAGAATCGGTACATGAAATTTTAATGAATTTGAAAGATATTGTATTGAGAAGTAATCTTTATGGACCTTGTGACGCGCTTATTTGTGTCAAAGGCAAAGGCCCG